AATTCCTCAGAAGATTCTTCCACAATGGACTCTGATAAGTGAGATTTCGAGTCAATGTTTACAGAATCTTCTTCTGTCCGAAGAAATGATTCATCGAAATAATGAGTCACCCGTTCCATTGATATGGGCACATCTGAGATCAACAAATGCTCGGGAGTTCCTCTATTCCATCTTTTTCCTTCTTCTTGTTGCTGGATATCTCGTTCGTATACATCTTCTCTTTGTTTCCCGAGCCTCTAGTGAGTTACAGACAGAGTTAGAAAAGATCAAATCTTTGATGATTCCATCATACATGATGGAATTTCGAAAACTTCTGGATAGGTATCCTACATCTGAACTGAATCCTTTCTGGTTAAAGAATCTCTTTCTAGTTGTTCTGGAACAATTAGGAGATTCTCTGGAAGAAATACGGGGTTCTGCTTCTGGTGGCAACATGCTATTGGGTGGTGGTCCCGCTTATGGGGTCAAATCAATACGTTCTAAGAAGAAATATTGGAAGATCAATCTCATCGATCTTGTAAGTATCATACCAAATCCCATCAATCGAATCATTTTTTCGAGAAATACGAGACATCTAAGTCGTACAAGTAAAGAGATCTATTCATTGATAAGAAAAAGAAAAAACGTGAATGGTGATTGGATTGATGATAAAATAGAATTCTGGGTCGCGAACAGTGATTCGATTGATGATGAAGAAAGAGAATTCTTGGTTCAGTTCTCCACCTTAACGACAGAAAAAAGGATTGATCAAATTCTATTGAGTCTGACTCATAGTGATCATTTATCAAAGAATGACTCTGGTTATCAAATGATTGAACAACCGGGATCAATTTCCTTACGATACTTAGTTGACATTCATCAAAAGGATCTAATGAATTATGAGTTCAATAGATCCTGTTTAGCAGAAAGACGGATATTCCTTGCTCATTATCATACAATCACTTATTCACAAACCTTGTGTGGGGCTAATATTTTTCATTCCCCATCTCCTCATGGAAAACCCTTTTCGCTCCGCTTAGCCCTATCCCCTTCTAGAGGTATTTTAGTGATAGGTTCTATAGGAACTGGACGATCCTGTTTGGTCAAATACCTAGCGACAAACTCCTATGTTCCTTTCATTACGGTATTTCCGAACAAGTTCCTGGATGACAAGCCTAAAGGTTATCCTATTGATGATATCGATATTGATGATAGTGACGATATTGATGATAGTAATGATGACCTTGATATTGATACGGAGCTGCTAACTATGACGAATGTGCTAACTATGTATATGACGACGAAAATAGACCGATTTGATATCACCCTTCAATTCGAATTAGCAAAAGCAATGTCTCCTTGCATAATATGGATTCCAAACATTCATGATCTGCATGTGAATGAGTCGAATTACTTATCCCTCGATCTATTAGAGAACTATCTCTCCAGGGATTGTGAAAGATGTTCCACTGGAAAGATTCTTGTTATTGCTTCGACTCATATTCCCCAAAAAGTGGATCCCGCTCTAATAGCTCCAAATAAATTCAATACATGCATTAAGATACGAAGGCTTCTTCTTCCACAACAACGAAAGCACTTTTTCATTCTTTCATATACTAGAGGATTTCACTTGGAAAAGAAGATGTTCCATACTAACGGATTCGGGTCCATAACCATGGGTTCCAATGCGCGAGATCTTGTAGCACTTATCAATGAGGCCCTATCAATTAGTATTACACAGAAGAAATCCATTATAGAAACTAATACAATTAGATCAGCTCTTCATAGAAAAACTTGGGATTTTCGATCCCAGATAAGATCGGTTCAGGATCATGGGATCCTTTTCTATCAGATAGGAAGGGCTGTTACACAAAATGTACTTCTAAGTAATTGCCCCATAGATCCTATATCTATCTATATGAAGAAGAAATCATGTAAGGGAGGGGATTCTTATTTGTACAAATGGTACTTCGAACTTGGAACGAGCATGAAGAAATTAACGATACTTCTTTATCTTTTGAGTTGTTCTGCCGGATCGGTCGCTCAAGATCTTTGGTCTTCATCCAGACACGATGAAAAAAATTGGATCACTTCTTATGGATTCGTCGAGAACGATTCTGATCTAGTTCATGGCCTATTACTATTATTACTATTAGAAGTAGAAGGCGCTCTGGCTCTGGCGGGATCCTCACGGACAGAAAAATCTTGCAGTCAGTTTGATAATAATCGAGTGACATTACTTCTTCGGTCCGAACCAAGGAATCAGTTAGATATGATGCAAAATGGATCTTGTTCTATCGTTGATCAGAGATTTCTATATGAAAAATACGAATCGGAGTTTGAAGAAGGGGAAGGGGCCCTCGATCCGCAACAGATAGAGGAGGATTTATTCAATCACATAGTTTGGGCTCCTAGAATATGGCGATTTGATTGTATCGAAAGGCCCACTGAATTGGGATTTCCCTATTGGACTGGGTCATTTCGGGGCAAATGGATCATTTATCATAAAGAGGATGAGCTT